TAAGATATCTAATGAAACCGTAGCTGGAATTGAGATCTCATTCAAAGAGAAAGATAGCAAATATCTGGAGTTTCTTTTTTTATCCTATACGGATGATCCGATCCGCAAGGACCATGATTGGGAATTGTTTGATCGTCTTTCTCCGAGGAAGAAGCGAAACATAATCAACTTGAATTCGGGACAGCTATTCGAAATCTTAGGGAAAGACTTGATTTGTTATCTCATGTCTGCTTTTCGTGAAAAAAGACCAATTGAAGGGGAGGTTTTCTTCAAACAACAAGGAGCTGAGGCAACTATTCAATCAAATGATATTGAGCATGTTTCCCATCTCTTCTCGAGAAACAAGTGGGGTATTTCTTTGCAAAATTGTGCTCAATTTCATATGTGGCAATTCCGCCAAGATCTCTTCGTTAGTTGGGGGAAGAATCAGCACGAATCGGATTTTTTGAGGAACGTATCGAGAGAGAATTTGATTTGGTTAGACAATGTGTGGTTGGTAAACAAGGATCGGTTTTTTAGCAAGGTACGGAATGTATTGTCAAATATTCAATATGATTCCACAAGATCTATTTTCGTTCAAGTAAGGGATTCTAGCCAATTGAAAGGATCTTCTGATCAATCCATAGATCATTTCGATTCCATTAGAAATGAGGATTCGGAATATCACACATTGATCGATCAAACAGAGATTCAGCAACTAAAAGAAAGATCGATTCTTTTGGATCCTTCCTTTCTTCAAACGGAACGAACAGAGATAGAATCAGATCGATTCCCGAAATGCCTTTTTGGATCTTCCTCAATGTCCCGGCTATTCACGGAACGTGAGAAGCAGATGAATAATCATCTGCTTCCGGAAGAAATCGAAGAATTTCTTGGGAATCCTACAAGATCAATTCGTTCTTTTTTCTCTGACAGATGGTCAGAACTTCATCTGGGTTCGAATCCTACTGAGAGGTCCACTAGAGATCAGAAATTTTTGAAGAAAAAACAAGATGTTTCTTTTGTCCCTTCCAGGCGATCGGAAAATAAAGAAATGGTTGATATATTCAAGATAATTACGTATTTACAAAATACCGTCTCAATTCATCCTATTTCATCAGATCCGGGATGTGATATGGTTCCGAAGGATGAACCGGATATGGACAGTTCCAATAAGATTTCATTCTTGAAAAAAAATCCATTTTTTGATTTATTTCATCTATTCCATGACCGGAACAAAGGGGGATACACGTTACACCACGATTTTGAATCAGAAGAGAGATTTCAAGAAATGGCAGATCTATTCACTCTATCAATAACCGAGCCGGATCTGGTGTATCATAGGGGATTTGCCTTTTCTATTGATTCCTACGGGTTGGATCAAAAAAAATTCTTGAATGAGGTATTCAACTCCAGAGATGAATCGAAAAAGAAATCTTTATTGGTTCTACCTCCTCTTTTTTATGAAGAGAATGAATCTTTTTATCGAAGGATCAGAAAAAAATCGGTCCGGATCTACTGCGGGAATGATTTGGAAGATCCAAAACTAAAAACAGCGGTATTTGCTAGCAACAACATAATGGAGGCAGTCAATCAATATAGATTGATCCGAAATCTGATTCAAATCCAATATAGCACCTATGGGTACATAAGAAATGTATCGAATCGATTCTTTTTAATGAATAGATCCGATCGCAACTTCGAATATGGAATTCAAAGGGATCGAATAGGAAATGATACTCTGAATCATATAACTATAATGAAATATACGATCAACCAACATTTATCGAATTTGAAAAAGAGTCAGAAGAAATGGTTTGATCCTCTTATTTCTCGAACCGAGAGATCCATGAATCGGGATCCTGATGCATATAGATACAAATGTTCCAATGGGAGCAAGAATTTCCAAGAACATTTGGAACATTTCGTTTCTGAACAGAAGAACCGTTTTCAAGTAGTGTTCAATCGATTACGTATTAATCAATATTCGATTGATTGGTCCGAGGCTATCGACAAACAAGATTTGTCTAAGTCACTTCGTTTCTTTTTGTCCAAGTCACTTCTCTTTTTGTCCAAGTCACTTCCCTTTTTGTCCAAGTCACTTCCCCTTTTCTTTGTGAGTATCGGGAATATCCCCATTCATAGGTCCGAGATCCACATCTATGAATTGAAAGGTCCGAATGATCAACTCTGCAATCAGTTGTTAGAATCAATAGGTGTTCAAATCGTTCATTTGAATAAATTGAAACCCTTTTTATTTTTATTGGATGATCATGATACTTCCCAAAGACCGAAATTCTTGATCAATGGAGGAACAATATTACCATTTTTGTTCAAAAGGATACCAAAGTGGATGATTGACTCATTCCATACTAGAAATAATCGCAGGAAATCCTTTGATAACACGGATTCCTATTTCTCAATGATATCCCAGGATCGAGACAATTGGCTGAATCCCGTGAAACCATTTCATAGAAGTTCATTGATATCTTCTTTTTATAAAGCAAATCGACTTCGATTC